GCTAGCGTAGCTTAATACAAAGCATAACACTGAAGATGTTAAGATGGGCCCTGAGAAGCTCCGCATGCATAAAGGCATGGTCCTGACCTTATTATTAGCTCTAGCCCAACTTACACATGCAAGTCTCCGCAATCCCGTGAGTATGCCCTTAATCCCCTGCCCGGGGACGAGGAGCGGGCATCAGGCACAAATTTTTTAGCCCAAGACGCCTGGCCGAGCCACACCCCCAAGGGAATTCAGCAGTGATAAATATTAAGCCATAAGTGAAAACTTGACTCAGTCAGGGTTAAGAGGGCCGGTAAAACTCGTGCCAGCCACCGCGGTTAAACGAGAGGCCCCAGTTAATAATACACGGCGTAAAGGGTGGTTAAGGGAAGCATAACAATAAAGCCAAATGGCCCTTTGGCTGTCATACGCTTCTAGGTGTCCGAGGCCCAATATACGAAAGTAGCTTTAATAAAGCCCACCTGACCCCACGAAAGCTGAGAAACAAACTGGGATTAGATACCCCACTATGCTCAGCCATAAACCTAGACGTCCAGCTACAATTAGACGTCCGCCCGGGTACTACGAGCATTAGCTTGAAACCCAAAGGACCTGACGGTGCCTTAGACCCCCCTAGAGGAGCCTGTTCTAGAACCGATAACCCCCGTTAAACCTCACCACTTCTAGCCACCCCAGCCTATATACCGCCGTCGTCAGCTTACCCTGTGAAGGCAATAAAAGTAAGCAAAATGGGCACAACCCAGAACGTCAGGTCGAGGTGTAGCGTACGAAGCGGGAAGAAATGGGCTACATTTTCTAAAATAGAACACTACGGACATGCAACATGAAATAGTGCTTAAAGGAGGATTTAGTAGTAAAAAGGAAGCAGAGTGTCCTTTTGAACCCGGCTCTGAGGCGCGTACACACCGCCCGTCACTCTCCCCTGTCAAAAATGCAATAAAAATAACTAAAGTCAAAGCACTGACGAGGGGAGGCAAGTCGTAACATGGTAAGTGTACCGGAAGGTGCACTTGGATTAAATTCAGGGCGTGGCTGAGTCAGTCAAGCATCTCACTTACACCGAGAAGACATCCATGCAAGTTGGATCACCCTGAGCCAACCAGCTAGCTTAACTATCTATATAATTCAACAATATTTATAACAAAGCATGGACTAGCACCATAAACTAAACCATTTTTTTACCTTAGTACGGGAGACGGAAAAGGTCTAACCTAAAGCAATAGAGAAAGTACCGCAAGGGAAAGCTGAAAGAGAAGTGAAATAACCCATATAAGCAATGAAAAACAAAGACTAAACCTTGTACCTTTTGCATCATGATTTAGCCAGTACCCTCAAGCAAAGAGACCTTTAGTTTGAAACCCCGAAACCAGGTGAGCTACCCCGAGACAGCCTATGTTAATTTAGGGCTAACCCGTCTCTGTGGCAAAAGAGTGGGAAGAGCTCCGGGTAGAAGTGACAGACCTACCGAACCTGGTGATAGCTGGTTGCCTGAGAAGTGGATAGAAGTTCAGCCTCGTGCACCCCGAACCAGAGAATACATCAATAAGATACTCAGGGAAAAGCACGAGAGTTAGTTGAAGGGGGTACAGCCCCTTCAACAAAGGATACAACCTTCACAGGAGGATAAAGATCATAATATATAAAACACACTGTTCTAGTGGGCCTAAAGGCAGCCATCTAAATAGAAAGCGTTAAAGCTCAGACAGAAAGAAGTTTATTATTCCGATAAAAAATCTTACTCCCCTAATTGTATCAGGCCAACCCATGCCGACATGGAAGAGATTATGCTAAAATGAGTAACAAGAAGATCTGCTCTTCTCCCAGCACAAGTGTAAACCAGGCCGGACTAACCACTGGAGCTTAACGAACCCAACCGAAGAGGGTAGTGTGGATAATACAGACCTCAGGAAGAACTCACAACTAAATAATCGTTAATCCCACACTGGCGTGCTATTTTTAAGGGAAAGACTAAAAGAGGGGGAAGGAACTCGGCAAACACAAGCCTCGCCTGTTTACCAAAAACATCGCCTCCTGCAACTATGCTGAGTATAGGAGGTCCAGCCTGCCCAGTGACTACGAGTTTAACGGCCGCGGTATTTTGACCGTGCAAAGGTAGCGCAATCACTTGTCTCTTAAATAGAGACCTGTATGAATGGCTAGACGAGGGCTTAGCTGTCTCCCCCCTCCGGTCAGTGAAATTGATCTATCCGTGCAGAAGCGGGTATAATCATACAAGACGAGAAGACCCTTTGGAGCTTAAGGTACAAAGTTCAACCATGTTAAACGACTCCATGAAAAGCAAGAACTTAGTGGCACATGAAGTTTTACCTTCGGTTGGGGCGACCGCGGAGGAAAAAGAAGCCTCCGAGTGGACTGGGCTACACCCCCAAAGCCAAGAGATACATCTATAAGCCGCAGAACATCTGACCAATAATGATCCGACTGAAAAGCCGATCAACGAACCAAGTTACCCTAGGGATAACAGCGCAATCCTCTCCCAGAGTCCATATCGACGAGGGGGTTTACGACCTCGATGTTGGATCAGGACATCCTAATGGTGCAGCCGCTATTAAGGGTTCGTTTGTTCAACGATTAAAGTCCTACGTGATCTGAGTTCAGACCGGAGTAATCCAGGTCAGTTTCTATCTGTAGCGCTACTTTTCCTAGTACGAAAGGATCGGAAAAGAGGGGCCCATGCTTAGAGCACGCCCCGCCCCTAATTAATGAAAGCAAATAAATTAAGTAAAGGGAGGGCCAAAACCCCTGCCGTCCAAAATAAGGACATACTGGGGTGGCAGAGCATGGTAAATTGCGAAAGGCCTAAGCCCTTTATACCAGAGGTTCAAATCCTCTTCCCAGTTATGCTAAACACTCTAATAAGTTATCTAGTCAACCCCCTTGCATATATTGTGCCCGTCCTATTGGCTGTAGCCTTCCTGACCCTGCTCGAGCGAAAGGTGTTGGGGTATATGCAACTACGGAAGGGCCCTAATGTAGTAGGACCCTATGGATTACTGCAACCCATCGCCGATGGGGTCAAACTATTTATTAAAGAACCTGTTCGCCCCTCCACTTCATCTCCCTTCCTCTTTCTGGCGACCCCCATCCTTGCACTAACCCTAGCCATGGCGCTGTGGGCACCCATACCCATACCCCATCCCGTTATTGATCTCAACCTCGGCATACTCTTTATCTTAGCCCTCTCGAGCCTTGCAGTGTATTCTATTCTTGGTTCGGGATGGGCATCAAACTCAAAGTATGCTCTAATTGGGGCCCTGCGGGCCGTAGCTCAGACAATTTCCTATGAAGTAAGCCTAGGACTTATTCTGCTCTCCGTTATTATCTTCTCAGGAGGGTATACTCTACAAACGTTTAATACAGCCCAAGAGGGTATCTGGTTACTAGCCCCCGCATGGCCCCTAGCCGCAATATGATATATCTCAACCCTCGCAGAAACTAACCGGGCGCCCTTCGATTTGACCGAGGGTGAGTCAGAACTTGTCTCAGGTTTTAACGTAGAATATGCAGGGGGGCCCTTCGCTCTATTTTTCCTAGCCGAATACGCTAATATCTTGCTCATGAATACCCTGTCGGCCGTACTGTTTCTAGGGACATCACACTTCACAGGCATGCCAGAACTAACAACAGTTGGTCTCATACTTAAGGCCGCCTCTCTCTCAATTATGTTCCTGTGAGTCCGCGCCTCTTACCCCCGGTTCCGGTATGACCAACTTATGCACCTAGTATGAAAGAATTTCCTCCCCTTGACACTAGCCCTTGTCTTGTGACACATCTCACTCCCCATTGCTTTGGCGGGCCTCCCCCCCCAACTATAGCTTAGGAACTGTGCCCGAATGCTCAGGGACCACTTTGATAGAGTGGCTAATAGGGGTTAAAGTCCCCTCGGTTCTTAGAAAGAAGGGGATCGAACCCATGCCCAAGAGATCAAAACTCTTAGTGCTTCCTCTACACCACTTTCTAAGATGGGGTCAGCTAAATAAGCTTTCGGGCCCATACCCCGAAAATGACGGTTAAACTCCCTCCTCCATCAATGAACCCCTATGTATTAACAGTCCTATTATCCAGCTTGGGGCTGGGGACCACCATCACCTTTGCCAGCTCCCACTGATTCCTGGCTTGGATGGGACTAGAGATTAACACCCTAGCGATTGTTCCCCTGATAGCACAGCACCACCATCCCCGTGCAGTAGAAGCGACTACTAAGTACTTTCTAACTCAAGCTACGGCGGCAGCCATAATTCTGTTCGCTGGCACAACTAATGCCTGAGTTACAGGAGAATGGGATGTCAATAGCATATCGAACCCAATCGCCAGTACAATAATCATCTTTGCCTTAGCACTTAAAATTGGATTAGCACCTATGCATTTCTGAATGCCTGAAGTCCTGCAAGGGTTGGACCTTTTGACGGGCTTAATTCTGTCCACCTGACAAAAGCTTGCCCCGCTTGCCCTCATCATTCAAACAGCCCAGGCTGTTGACCCAATGATGTTAACGGCCCTCGGACTAGTATCAACGCTCGTTGGGGGGTGGGGCGGCCTAAACCAAACCCAGCTACGGAAGATCCTAGCCTACTCCTCCATTGCCCATATAGGGTGAATGCTTGTTGTACTCCAATACGCCCCACAGCTTACCCTACTCGCACTACTAACATATATCTTCATGACATCCGCGGCATTCCTTACGCTAAAGATCTCATCTGCCACAAAGGTCAGCACGCTCGCAGTCGTCTGGTCAAAGAGTCCCGTCTTAACTGCCACCACTGCCTTAGTCTTGCTATCATTAGGAGGACTGCCCCCGCTCACAGGCTTCATGCCAAAATGACTTATTCTAGAAGAGTTGACAAAGCAAAGTCTCCCCCTAACTGCTACAATTATGGCTCTGGCTGCTCTCCTAAGCCTCTACTTCTATTTACGACTTTGCTATGCCATGACGCTCACCATTTCCCCAAGCACTAATGCTGCTATCACCCCATGGCGAACCCACACGACACAGGCCTCCTTGCCCCTAGCCCTCTTTACCACGGTGGCCCTTGGCCTTCTACCGATCTCTCCTACCATTGTGATATTAGTCACCTAGGGACTTAGGATAGCATCAGACCAAGGGCCTTCAAAGCCCTAAGCAGAAGTGAAAATCTTCTAGTCCCTGATAAGACCTACAAGAGTCTATCTTGCATTTTCTAATTGCAAATCAAATGTTTTCATTAAACTAAGGCCTTTCTAGATGGGAAGGCCTCGATCCTACAAACTCTTAGTTAACAGCTAAGCGCTCAAACCAGCGAGCATCCATCTACTTTTCCCGCCTGTTAACCAGGTGAAGGCGGGAAAAGCCCCGGCAGGGTATTATTCTGCGTCTCTGGATTTGCAATCCAACGTGTTCTCCACCACGGGGCTGTGATAGGGAGAGGACTTGAACCTCTGTCTTCGGGGCTACAACCCACCGCCTAAACGCTCGGCTACCCTACCTGTGGCAATTACACGCTGATTCTTTTCTACAAACCACAAAGACATTGGCACCCTTTATCTTGTATTTGGTGCCTGAGCCGGAATAGTAGGGACCGCCCTAAGCCTCCTTATTCGGGCCGAACTAAGTCAACCCGGGTCACTTTTAGGCGATGATCAAATTTACAACGTTATCGTTACCGCCCACGCCTTTGTAATAATTTTCTTTATAGTAATGCCAATTCTTATTGGCGGGTTCGGAAACTGACTCGTCCCACTAATAATTGGTGCACCTGATATAGCATTCCCACGAATGAATAACATAAGCTTCTGACTTTTACCCCCCTCATTCCTACTGCTACTAGCTTCTTCCGGTGTTGAAGCCGGAGCCGGAACAGGGTGAACAGTGTACCCCCCGCTCGCGGGCAATCTCGCCCATGCGGGAGCATCAGTAGACTTAACGATCTTCTCGCTCCACCTGGCAGGTGTGTCATCAATTTTAGGCGCGGTCAACTTCATCACTACAATCATTAATATGAAACCCCCAGCCATTTCCCAATATCAAACGCCTCTGTTTGTATGGGCCGTGCTAGTAACAGCTGTCCTCCTCCTTCTATCATTGCCAGTCCTAGCTGCTGGAATTACAATACTCCTTACAGATCGAAATCTTAACACCACGTTCTTTGACCCTGCTGGGGGTGGGGACCCAATCCTATATCAACACCTGTTCTGATTCTTCGGCCACCCGGAAGTCTATATTCTTATTTTACCCGGATTTGGTATTATTTCACATGTCGTAGCCTACTACTCCGGTAAAAAAGAACCATTCGGTTATATGGGGATAGTTTGAGCTATGATGGCCATCGGCCTACTCGGATTTATTGTCTGAGCACATCACATGTTCACTGTCGGCATAGACGTAGACACCCGTGCCTACTTCACATCCGCAACAATAATCATCGCCATCCCAACCGGTGTGAAAGTATTTAGCTGACTTGCTACACTACACGGAGGCTCAATCAAATGAGAAACCCCTATGTTGTGGGCCCTCGGATTTATTTTCCTTTTTACAGTGGGCGGACTGACAGGCATTGTCTTAGCTAACTCCTCACTTGACATTGTTCTCCACGACACATACTACGTAGTTGCCCACTTCCACTATGTATTGTCAATGGGCGCTGTATTTGCCATCATGGCGGCCTTCGTTCACTGATTCCCACTCTTCTCAGGGTACACCCTGAATGACACCTGAACAAAAATCCACTTTGGAGTCATATTTATTGGCGTAAATCTTACATTCTTCCCGCAGCACTTCCTGGGCCTGGCAGGAATACCACGACGATATTCTGACTACCCAGATGCCTATGCCCTGTGAAATACAGTATCATCTATTGGGTCACTCATCTCATTAGTAGCAGTAATTATATTCCTATTTATCCTTTGAGAAGCCTTTGCCGCCAAACGGGAAGTATCCTCAGTAGAACTAACTATAACAAACGTAGAATGACTCCATGGCTGCCCTCCACCATATCACACATTCGAGGAGCCAGCATTTGTACAAGTTCAATCAAATTAACGAGAAAGGGAGGAATTGAACCCCCATGTACTGGTTTCAAGCCAGTCACATAACCACTCTGTCACTTTCTTCTGAAGACATTAGTAAAATGTGCATATTACATCACCTTGTCGAGGTGAAATTGCAGGTTAAACCCCTGTATGTCTTAAGCCCAGGGCTTAATGGCACATCCCACACAACTAGGATTCCAGGACGCGGCATCACCCGTTATAGAAGAACTTCTTCACTTCCACGACCACACCCTAATAATTGTATTCTTAATTAGTACTTTAGTACTCTATATTATTATTGCAATGGTCTCAACCAAACTTACCAACAAGTACATCTTAGATTCCCAAGAAATTGAAATTGTATGGACAGTCCTACCGGCTGTTATTCTAGTTTTAATTGCCCTTCCCTCTCTTCGTATTTTATACCTTATAGATGAAATTAATGATCCCCACTTAACGATCAAAGCCATAGGACATCAGTGGTATTGAAGCTACGAGTACACCGATTACGAAGATCTGGGATTTGATTCCTACATAATCCCGACCCAAGACCTTACCCCGGGCCAGTTCCGACTCCTAGAAACAGACCACCGAATAGTGGTTCCGATAGAGTCACCAATCCGTGTTTTAGTATCCGCAGAAGATGTGCTACACTCTTGAGCTGTCCCATCTTTAGGTGTAAAAATAGACGCGGTGCCCGGGCGATTAAACCAAACTGCCTTTATCGCCTCACGCCCAGGCGTGTTTTATGGGCAATGCTCTGAAATCTGTGGTGCCAACCACAGTTTTATGCCTATTGTAGTTGAGGCCGTCCCACTAGAACACTTCGAAAGCTGATCCTCATTAATACTAGAAGACGCCTCACTAGAAAGCTAATTATTGGACAAAGCGTTGGCCTTTTAAGCCAAAGTTTGGTGACTACCGACCACCTCTAGTGAAATGCCCCAACTCAATCCCAATCCTTGATTCGCAATTCTAGTATTTTCATGAATCGTATTCCTCACTATTATCCCAACCAAAATTCTAAATCACACCGCACCAAATGAACCAACTCCCATAAGTGAAGAAAAGCATAAAACTGAGCCTTGAAACTGACCATGATAGTAAGCTTTTTTGACCAATTTGCAAGCCCCTCCTTCCTAGGGATCCCGCTCATCGCCATCGCGATTGCATTGCCATGGGTGATGTTTCCAACACCACCATCTCGATGAGTAAATAACCGACTCATTACTATTCAAACATGATTTATTAACCGATTCACCAATCAACTTATACTGCCCCTCAACGTAGGGGGGCACAAATGAGCGCTGCTATTGGCCTCTTTGATAGTGTTCCTCATCACCATTAACATATTAGGCCTTCTTCCATATACCTTTACACCCACAACACAACTATCTTTAAATATAGGCCTTGCTGTGCCATTATGGCTCGCTACAGTTATTATTGGCATGCGAAACCAACCAACAGTTGCTCTAGGACACCTTCTGCCAGAGGGAACTCCTATCCCCCTAATTCCTGTACTAATTATCATCGAAACAATCAGCTTATTTATTCGACCCCTAGCACTAGGAGTCCGACTTACAGCCAACTTGACTGCAGGTCACCTATTAATTCAGCTCATCGCCACAGCCGTATTCGTATTATTACCCATAATACCAACAGTAGCAATCCTCACCGCCGCCGTACTATTCCTACTAACGCTTTTAGAGGTCGCAGTAGCTATAATTCAAGCCTATGTATTTGTACTGCTCCTAAGCCTCTATCTCCAAGAAAACGTTTAATGGCCCACCAAGCACATGCATATCATATGGTTGATCCAAGCCCATGACCACTAACCGGAGCCGTCGGTGCTCTACTAATAACATCCGGCCTAGCAATCTGGTTTCACTTCCACTCAATAACGCTTATAACTCTTGGACTAGTTCTTCTTCTTCTTACAATATTCCAATGATGACGTGACATTATTCGAGAAGGGACCTTTCAAGGACACCACACACCACCAGTACAAAAAGGACTACGCTATGGTATAATTCTATTTATTACTTCTGAAGTATTCTTCTTCTTAGGCTTCTTCTGAGCCTTTTATCACTCAAGCTTAGCTCCAACCCCCGAGCTAGGAGGATGTTGACCCCCAACAGGCATTACCACACTAGACCCTTTCGAAGTCCCCCTTCTCAATACAGCTGTACTATTAGCATCTGGTGTGACAGTAACATGAGCCCATCACAGTATTATAGAAGGTGAACGGAAACAAGCCATTCAATCTCTCGCACTCACTATTCTTCTAGGACTATATTTTACTGCCCTTCAAGCCATGGAGTATTACGAGGCACCCTTTACAATTGCAGACGGAGTATACGGCTCTACATTTTTCGTAGCCACAGGATTCCACGGACTACATGTTATTATTGGCTCAACCTTCTTGGCCGTGTGTTTTATTCGCCAAGTTCAATACCACTTTACATCCGAGCACCATTTCGGCTTTGAAGCCGCTGCCTGATACTGACACTTTGTCGACGTAGTATGATTATTCCTTTACGTGTCTATCTATTGATGAGGCTCATATCTTTCTAGTATTAAAGTTAGTACAAGTGACTTCCAATCATTTAGTCTTGGTTAAACCCCAGGGAAAGATAATGAATCTAATGACAACTATTTTTGTTATTACACTAACCCTATCATCAGTTCTGGCAATCGTGTCCTTCTGATTACCACAAATGAATCCAGATGCAGAGAAGCTCTCCCCATATGAATGTGGATTTGACCCACTTGGATCTGCCCGGTTACCCTTCTCCCTTCGATTCTTCTTAGTAGCAATTTTATTCCTATTATTTGACCTAGAAATCGCCCTTCTACTCCCCCTGCCCTGAGGAGATCAACTCCACAACCCAACCGGAACATTCTTTTGAGCCACCGCAGTTCTAGTGCTACTAACCCTTGGGTTAGTTTATGAGTGAACCCAAGGAGGCCTGGAGTGAGCAGAATAGGGAGTTAGTCCAACAAAAGACCTCTGATTTCGGCTCAGAAAATCGTGGTTTAAATCCACGACCCCCTTATGACACCAGTACACTTTAGCTTTAGCTCAGCCTTCGTCTTAGGATTAATAGGGTTAGCGTTTCATCGCACACATCTACTCTCTGCACTATTGTGCTTAGAGGGAATAATATTGTCCCTATTTATTGCACTAGCCCTATGAGCCCTACAGTTCGAATCAACAAGCTTCTCTACGGCCCCTATACTACTGCTAGCTTTCTCCGCTTGCGAAGCAAGTACAGGCCTTGCACTCCTTGTAGCCACCGCTCGAACCCACGGCACGGACCGCCTACAAAACCTTAATCTCTTACAATGCTAAAAGTATTAATTCCTACAATTATACTGTTCCCAACAATCTGACTGGTTCCCTCTAAGTGACTATGGACATCTATGACCACTCACAGTCTTTTGATTGCCCTTCTTAGCCTCACCTGACTAAAGTGAACGTCAGAGACCGGATGGACCACATCCAGCTCATACTTAGCCACGGACCCTCTATCCACCCCGCTCCTAGTACTAACATGCTGGCTACTCCCTCTAATAATCTTAGCCAGCCAAAACCATGTTAATCCCGAGCCGGTCGCCCGACAGCGTCTTTACATTACACTTCTTGCCTCTTTACAAACTTTCCTAATCATAGCATTCGGCGCCACGGAAATCGTTATGTTCTACATTATGTTTGAAGCCACACTCATCCCAACACTTATTATTATTACTCGTTGGGGAAACCAGACTGAGCGCCTTAGCGCAGGAACTTATTTCCTGTTCTACACCCTAGCCGGATCCCTCCCACTTTTAGTTGCTCTACTTCTCCTACAGCAATCTACGGGGACCTTGTCTATGTTAGTAATTCAATATACTCAGCCGCTACTACTAAACTCCTGAGGACATAAGATTTGATGGGCGGGATGCTTAATTGCCTTTCTAGTAAAAATACCATTGTACGGAGTCCACCTGTGACTGCCAAAAGCGCACGTAGAAGCCCCAGTTGCGGGATCCATAGTACTAGCAGCGGTCCTACTAAAGCTCGGGGGATATGGGATGATACGAATGATGGTCATATTGGACCCCCTCTCTAAAGATCTTATTTACCCATTTATTATTTTAGCACTGTGGGGTATTGTCATGACAGGATCCATTTGCTTACGGCAAACGGACCTTAAATCATTGATTGCCTACTCCTCCGTCAGCCACATGGGTCTCGTAGCCGGGGGGATCCTAATTCAGACCCCATGGGGATTTTCGGGGGCAATCATTCTTATAATTGCCCACGGCCTAGTGTCCTCTATACTGTTCTGCTTAGCTAATACGGCCTACGAACGAACTCACAGTCGGACAATGATTCTTGCCCGCGGACTACAGATAATCTTCCCATTGACAGCAGTATGGTGGTTTATTGCCAACCTTGCCAACCTAGCATTACCACCCCTTCCAAACTTAATAGGAGAGATTATGATTATTACAACCCTTTTCAACTGATCACCATGAACTATCGCACTTACAGGATTAGGCACACTAATTACCGCTGGCTACTCCCTTTATATGTTCTTAATGTCTCAACGCGGGCCGGCTCCGAACCACATTCTAAAGCTTCCACCCTTCCACACTCGAGAACACCTATTAATAGCCCTTCACCTTATCCCCGTAATTCTCCTTGTAACAAAACCAGAACTAATGTGAGGATGATGTTACTAGTAAGTATAGTTTAACCAAGATATTAGATTGTGATTCTAAAGACAGGGGTTAAAACCCCCTTACTCACCAAGGAAGGACAGACATCAGTAAGTACTGCTAATCCTTATGCACCGAGGTTAAAATCCTCGGCTTCCTTACGCTTTTGAAGGATAACAGCTCATCCGTTGGTCTTAGGAACCAAAAACTCTTGGTGCAAATCCAAGCAAAAGCTATGAGTCTAACAGCCCTAATTATGTCATCCTCACTTATCTTAGTCCTCGCAACCCTTGTGTTTCCTCTACTAACAACCCTAAACCCAAAGCCTCAGAAACCGGAGTGGGCAGACACACACGTCAAGACTGCCGTCAGCACTGCATTTTTTATTAGCCTACTCCCACTTATGATCTTCCTCGATCAGGGAGTGGAAAGCATTACCACAAACTGAAGTTGAATAAATACACAAGTGTTTGACACAAACATCAGCTTTAAATTTGACCACTACTCCCTCATCTTTACCCCTATTGCCCTCTACGTCACCTGGTCAATCTTGGAGTTTGCACTATGATATATACACTCTGACCCTAATATAAACCGGTTCTTTAAATACTTACTACTCTTTTTAGTCGCCATAATCACGCTAGTCACGGCGAACAACATGTTCCAATTGTTCATCGGGTGAGAAGGGGTAGGCATTATATCATTCCTTTTAATCGGCTGGTGACACGGACGGGCAGACGCCAACACGGCAGCCCTACAGGCTGTCATTTATAATCGCGTGGGGGACATCGGACTGATCTTGGCAATAGCCTGACTTGCGGTGAACCTAAACTCCTGAGAAATTCAACAAATCTTTTTATTAGCAAAAGACTTTGATATAACAATCCCCCTAATCGGGCTTATCCTCGCGGCGACAGGAAAATCGGCCCAATTCGGCCTACATCCCTGGCTCCCTTCTGCCATAGAGGGCCCTACGCCGGTTTCTGCCCTACTCCACTCTAGCACAATGGTTGTTGCCGGGATTTTCCTATTGATTCGCCTCCACCCCCTCATGGAAAATAACCAGCTAGCGCTAACAATCTGTTTATGTTTAGGCGCACTGACCACTTTATTTACCGCCACCTGCGCCCTTACCCAAAACGACATCAAAAAAATTGTAGCATTTTCAACATCTAGTCAGCTAGGCTTAATAATAGTAACGATTGGCCTAAATCAGCCACAGCTGGCATTCTTACATATTTGTACACATGCGTTCTTCAAGGCCATGCTATTCCTGTGCTCAGGATCTATTATTCACAGCCTAAATGATGAGCAGGACATCCGAAAAATGGGGGGCCTTCATAAGCTTATACCTGCCACCTCCACCTACCTCACGATTGGTAGCCTAGCATTAACAGGCACGCCCTTCCTAGCCGGATTCTTCTCTAAAGATGCTATCATTGAAGCCCTAAACACCTCCTACCTTAACGCCTGGGCCCTAACCCTAACACTAGTTGCTACCTCATTTACCGCAGTTTACAGCTTCCGAGTCGTATATTTCGTGACCATGGGCTCGCCCCGATTCCTGCCCCTCTCCCCTATCAACGAAAACAACCCGCTAGTTATTAATCCTATTAAACGGCTTGCGTGAGGGAGCATTATTGCGGGGCTTATTATTACCTCTAACTTCTTGCCCTCGAGCACACCCATTATAACTATGCCCATCACCCTAAAGATGGCCGCCCTGATCGTAACCATCACTGGACTCCTAGTTGCTATGGAACTTGCAGCCATGACCAATAAACAGATTAAAATTACCCCCGTGTCTTCCACCCATCACTTTTCAAACATACTAGGATACTTTCCTGCATTTGTACACCGACTCTACCCAAAAGCCAATCTGACCCTAGGACAATCAGTCGCCACTAAGCTTGATCAAACATGGTTCCAGACTACTGGACCAAAGGGCTTAGCACTCACTCAAATAATAATGGCAAAAGTGGTAAGTGATATGCAACGAGGAATAATTAAAACGTACCTTACCATCTTCCTCCTGACTGTAGCCCTAGCCATCCTCCTAACTATTATTTAGACTGCCCGCAAAGTACCCCGGCTTAACCCCCGGGTGAGCTCCAACACTACAAGCAGCGTTAAAAGCAATACTCAAGCACAGATAACTAATATTGCACCCCCAGAGGAGTACATCATGGCCACACCCCCAACATCCCCTCGCAACATGGAGAACTCCTTAAGGCCATCAACAATCACCCAGGAACCCTCATATCAACCCCCTCAAAGTAATCCCGCCATCAAAACGACGCCCACTAAATACACTAGTACATACCCAGCGACCGAGCGACTCCCCCAGGCCTCCGGGAAGGGCTCAGCAGCCAAGGCTGCCGAATAGGCGAATACCACGAGCATACCCCCTAAATAAATTAGAAATAAAACTAGAGACAAGAAAGATCCCCCACAGCCCACTAATACCCCACACCCAACCCCTGCTGCCACTACCAACCCTAGAGCAGCAAAATACGGCGTGGGATTAGATGCAACAGCAATTAAACCAACAATTAAAGCTACCAGTAACAAAAGCACGAAATAGGTCATAATTCTTGCTCGGATTTTAACCGAGACCAGTGACTTGAAGAACCACCGTTGTAGTTCAACTACAAGAACAATAATGGCAAGCCTACGAAAGACCCACCCACTGATAAAAATCGCTAATGACGCACTAGTCGATCTCCCAACACCTTCCAACATTTCAGCACTCTGAAACTTCGGATCCCTCCTAGGATTGTGTCTTATTACCCAAATCCTCACAGGACTATTCTTAGCCATGCACTACACCTCTGACATCTCAACCGCATTTTCCTCAGTAACCCATATCTGTCGAGACGTCAACTACGGCTGGCTTATTCGAAACCTCCACGCCAACGGAGCATCGTTCTTCTTCATCTGTATTTACATACACATTGCGCGAGGCCTTTACTACGGGTCCTACCTTTACAAAGAGACCTGAAACATTGGTGTAGTACTACTCCTCTTAGTTATGATGACCGCCTTCGTCGGTTATGTACTCCCATGAGGGCAAATGTCCTTTTGAGGCGCTACTGTTATTACAAACCTCCTCTCCGCAGTCCCTTACATAGGAGATACCCTTGTTCAGTGAATTTGAGGGGGCTTCTCAGTAGATAATGCAACCCTCACCCGATTCTTCGCATTCCACTTCCTCCTGCCCTTCGTCATCGCCGGCGCAACCGTGCTACACTTACTATTCTTACACGAGACGGGGTCAAACAACCCAGCCGGACTAAATTCCGACGCAGATAAGATCTCCTTTCACCCCTACTTCTCATATAAAGACCTTCTAGGCTTCGTAGTCATGCTGCTGGCCCTCACTTCTCTAGCATTATTTTCACCCAACCTATTAGGTGACCCAGAGAATTTTACTCCAGCAAACCCGCTTGTAACCCCCCCACATATTCAACCAGAATGATACTTTTTGTTTGCCTACGCCATTCTACGATCCATCCCAAATAAACTAGGAGGGGTCCTGGCACTACTGTTTAGCATCCTGGTACTAATAGTTGTGCCAATTCTACACACCTCGAAACAACGAGGACTTACCTTCCGCCCACTAACCCAGTTCCTATTCTGAACCTTAGTTGCAGACATAATTATTTTAACCTGAATCGGGGGCATGCCCGTAGAGCACCCTTACATCATTATCGGCCAAATCGCATCCGTCTTATATTTTGCACTCTTCCTTGTCTTTGTCCCACTAGCAGGACTAGTAGAAAACAAAGCGTTAAAATGAGCCTGCCCTAGTAGCTTAGTTTGAAAGCATCGGTCTTGTAATCCGAAGATCGAGGGTTAAATTCCCTCCTAGCGCCCAGAAGAGGGAGATTTTAACTCCCACCCCTGGCTCCCAAAGCCAGAATTCTAAATTAAACTATCTTCTGATAGTCAAGTACATGACAGTGCACGCGTGCACTTTGTCGTGTACTGTGTTAGTACATATATATGTATTATCACCATTCATTTATTTTAACCTAAAAGCAAGTACTAACGTCTAAGACGTACATAAGCTAAATGTTAAAACTCAGAAATAATTTATCTTAAACTGGGAAATATATATTTCCCCTAGATATGGCACTCAGATTTTTCCTTGAAATAAACAACTAAGATTTAGTTAAACCATATTAATTCAGTAAGAGACCACCAACCGGTTCATATAAGGCATATTATTAATGATAGAATCAGGGACACAAACTGAAGATACGGTATATAGTGAATTATTCCTTGTATCTGGCTCGACATCTCATGTGCTTACGTATGAAGACCCACTATTTCACACTTTTACTTGCATCCGGCTATCGGTGTTACCCATACTCCTCATTACCCCACATGCCGGGCGTTCTTTTATATGTATAGGGTTTCTCTTTTTGGTTGCCATTCACTTTGCATCTCAGAGTGCAGGCACAATTAATATATCAAGGTTGTACATTTCCTTGCAAGAGTTAAAATAGGTTCATCATTGAAAGACATAACTTAAGAATCACATATTACTCAATCAGGTGCATAACACATTCATCTCTTCTTCAACGTACCCTTATATATATGCCCCCCCTTTTGGCTTTTGCGCGACAAACCCCCCTACCCCCTACGCTCAGCAAATCCTGTTATCCTTGTCAAACCCCGAAACCAAGGAAGGTTCGAGAACGTGCGTGCTAACAAGTTGGGATATGGGTTAGCCATCCGCATTTATATATATATATATATGCATATCGCGTTTACTCACCGCAAAAATTTGCCCAAATATTAGCCTTAAAAACTCTACTAAGCTTTTGGGTAAATTTCTCAATGCTAAAAAATCCAACATAATTTGGCCGCTAGCGTAGCTTAATACCCCTATCCCCCAACCTCATCTAATCCTCTTTTCGCTGTCTAACCCCGCAACACAGGATGGTTCGAGATCCAGCGTGATAACAATCGTTGTGATGTGTGAGAGATATTCGTTCTATATATATATATATATGCATATCGCGTTTACTCACCGCAAAAATTTGCCCAAATATTAGCCTTAAAAACTCTACTAAGCTTTTGGGTAAATTTCTCAATGCTAAAAAATCCAACATAATTTGGCC